ACTCTTCTGACAAAAATATGTAATTGTCAACAAAGTTGTTTCTTTTTTTTTTTTTCTTCAAATCCAAAAAACTCTTCTTACTTCTACATAGGTCGTCGATTCAGCATTGGATAAAAAGGGGAAATACCCATTTTTACAATAACAATAAGGGTTCAAAACCTCTGAATAGGAGTGTTCTCTATCCATAAAATATTTATTTTGAACCATCTCTATATTAACATAGAGGGTGAAAGAGTACCGCGCTGCGTCTAGACTTCAAACAGTTTGCTTTAACCATATTCATATTAATGGCCACACATTATTGGTTGATAGAGAATCAAAAAAAAATTACCAATGGATCACGAAATGCTATGGTTCTTATCCATAATCTCTTAATTTATTCCGAAGTCATTCGTGAGATCGTGCACCTTTTTTTCTAGTTATAACGAAAAAGGTACAGCTGGTTGGATCCAGCATATTCTTGAAATAAACAACCCGCACACACTCCCTTTCCAAAAAAGATCAATACACCAAGCACTACACTTAGATTTATTAGATTTGTTGAAAAAATATCGGTATTAAACCCGAAACTCCCGGCGGATGGCCAATGGCCCAAAGAAACGAAAGAATCGGTTACATTTTTCATATGATCTCCTATAGACTAAATAGATAGACTAAAAAATCGAATAGAGTTCTTTTTGTATCACTTCGCCCCTCTTTTTTATTTTTTTCCTATTTTAAATAAAAATAAGTATTTGATTTATGTGAACTATCCCCCTTGTGTCAATCCTTTGGACTCCGAAGGGGAAGGATGAAAGGGAATGGGTATACTAATCTCTCATCCACAAATCAAACCTTCCCACAGGTTATTTTATCAACGAATAAGGAATTGTAGGAGTGAAATCTTAATAGAATTCGAAAAAAGAAAGAATTAGTTCAAGGCAAACAAATAGGGATTTTTCATATTAAACAAAAGGATTCGCAAACAAAAGCGCTAATGCTACGACCAGTCCATAAATTGTTAAAGCTTCCATAAAAGCTAGACTAAGCAATAGAGTACCTCGTATTTTTCCCTCTGCCTCAGGCTGTCTGGCAATACCCTCTACAGCTTGACCTGCAGCAGTCCCTTGACCAACTCCGGGTCCAATAGAAGCAAGCCCTACAGCCAACCCAGCAGCAATAACGGAAGCGGCAGAAATCAGTGGATTCATGATAAGTTCCCTCGTACCAAAAAAAGAAATGGTTAATGATACAATCAATCAACGAATTATGACTTAATAATTACGTCGCTAGTATTTTGAAGTAACTAAGAACTTCGAGTTAACTTATGAAGTAATAGTATTAGTGAATAATTGGAGCTAGTTTTGTTTTTTGTTTCTGTTTCTATCCACAGAGTCTTTGTGAATCCATACGACTTTCGATCTTCTATTTCTTGGTTCCGAACTCTTATTTTCGTCCACCCTTTTCTGAATTTCATCTGTTTATTTAGTCAATTCACAGTCACAGGGAGACGGAAAGGGAAAGGCTTGTATTGGTATTATAATCCCTGTCAAAATTCATAGGAGTCGGGTGGCAAATAAACTATCTCTTTAGTTCATATAGAATCAGTCAATATCTAATATCACATATACGTGTCTTTCTTCCATAACGTAAACCAAGCATTCATCTTAGATTCAATTGGATTGGAGAATCAATTATCGAAATATCTACAAGAGTTTACTTATTTTTAGTTTATAGCCATTCAATTACATATACCTACCCTCCCCAAACCAACCCATTTTTTATGAATTAGGTTTTTGTGTAAATTCGTTTTTTTTTTTTCTTTCTTTTTCTTTATCATTATTCCAATGTATCCAATCTAAATGGACAAATTCGTTAGTCGAAATCATTGCATAGAAACATTATTAGTTGATTGATCTAAGTTCATACAATTTGTTATTTATTATATTACTATTTTCGTTTGGTCAATCGTTGAATAAAACAACTGAAATGGGAATCCTTTGTTTTTTTTTTATTTTATTTAAAATTGAATTCTTTTATTCAATTTCTTTAATATTAATATTTAATCACACGTCCTAAATACAGGCATTCATATTGAATATTCTAATTCTTTTTTTATTTGAATATTGAACTTGAACTATTGAATAATGGGATAGAAATCGAATATTCGTTGAGGAGAGGTATGATATTAAGTGGACGAAAGAGAACTTTAGGAAAAAGATCTTTTCGATCTCTTTCCTTTTGTACACCTATCTAATATCGTAATTTTTTTGCTATTATTCTATATCGTATTCTATATCGTATATGGCCTAGTTGTATATTCCCTAAGTCAATTTTCTTGAACCAAAGAAAAAGACCCGTTAGTTTGAAAAAACGATTTCAATGATGACCTTCCATGGATTCACCGATATAAGCCGCGGCTAAAGTTGCAAAAATAAGAGCTTGAATACCACTTGTAAATAATCCAAGGAACATAACAGGTATAGGAACCACTGAAGGTACTAAAGAAACTAGAACAACAACGACTAATTCATCAGCTAAGATATTCCCGAAAAGTCGAAAACTTAGCGATAGGGGTTTTGTAAAATCTTCTAAGATGTTAATGGGTAAAAGGATTGGAGTTGGTTGAATATATTTCCCGAAATAACCTAATCCTTTTTTTGTAAGACCCGCATAGAAATAAGCCACTGACGTGAGTAAAGCCAAAGCAACAGTAGTATTTATATCATTCGTGGGTGCGGCTAACTCGCCATGAGGTAATTGTATGATTTTCCAAGGTAAAAGAGCCCCCGACCAATTAGAAACAAAAATAAATAGAAACATAGTTCCAATAAAAGGAACCCAAGGGCCATATTCTTCTCCAATTTGCGTTTTACTAACATCTCGAATGAATTCAAGAACATATTCGAAGAAATTCTGACCCCCACTCGGAATGGTTTGAGGATTTCGAACAGCTATGGCGGCCGAACCTAATAAGATAGCAATTACAACCCAAGAAGTAATAAGTACTTGGCCGTGGACTTGGAAACTCCCTATTTGCCAATAGAAATGCTGGCCTACTTCCACACCAGATACATCATATAACCCCTTTAGTGTATTTGCTAGAACATTCATATTCATATTGCCCTCGGAAAAAAAAATCGAACTTTAGATTTGATTCAACCATCTCTTTGCCTACTTGAATCGGATATTTTGAATACCAACTAATAGTACAATTTTGAATAATACCTAATCACATGGTCTGCCAGTTTTTTTTATCTCTTTTTTGATTTTGATGAAATTCAGAAAGAGTAGTCGAGTCCATAAATCTATATCTATGGGATTTTCGAAGTCAATTATTTATCTTATTATTAATCAAGGATTTCGTATATAGCTAGAACGACCCTCACAAATTGCAAACACTAATTTGTTAAGAATTAATCGGATTGAAGATATAGCATCATCGTTAGCTGGAATCGAAAGATCTGCTAGATCGGGGTCACAATTTGTATCGATTAAACAAATTGTTGGAATTCCCAAAGTGATACACTCTCGTAGCGCCGTATAGTCTTCGTGCTGATCGACGATGATTACAATATCGGGTAACTCTGTCATATATTTAATCCCGCCCAGATATGTTTGCAACCGGGATAATTGTCTTTTCAACACAGCTGCATCTCTTTTTGGAAGACGGTTGAGTCTTCCTGTTTTTTGTTCCATTCGCAAGTCCCTGAACCTATGAAGTCTCGTTTCTGTAGTGGACCAATTCGTTAACATGCCGCCGAGCCACTTTTTATTAACATAATGACACCGGGCCTTTATTGCAGCCCATGCTACTGAAGCAGCTGCTTTATTGTTGGTACCAACAATTAAGAATTGTTTTCCTCTACTTGCTGCATCAAAAACCAAATCACAAGTTTCTGATAAAAAACGAGCAGTCCGAATAAGATTTGTAATATGAATACCTTTACGCCTTGCAAAGATATAAGGTCTCATTTTAGGATTCCATTTCTTAGTACCATGGCCCAAATGAACTCCTGCCTCCATCATTTCTTCTAAATTTATGTTCCAATATCTTCTTGTCATTTCTCCCCCCGCCCCCCCTTTGCCTTAAAAAAAAAGAGAGGAGGAGCCTTGAACTGAAATATAAAATTGTTCCAAGGGAACCTTCGGCTCTACCGTAGATTGGCTATAGATACATAACCCAAGCCATTATTCTTTTCTATTCATTAGTCTTTTTATTACTAAATCAAATGACTGCACCAAATCAAAGAAAAAAGAAAGTAGTGAAAGGAATGACTCCCTTCTTCCCCGAAAGCCTAGAAGTAAGCCATAACTCTTAACGATGCAAGGAACAGCTATCGTTTTGTTCCCAAGTCCAAGCACGGGATGAGACTTACCAACTGATCCTAGTGGCTCTGGGTCAGGTCACGAACGGATAGGGTAATAATTCATTAGCAGAAAGAGGTCTACCACTCTAAACTAAACCAATAGAGCTACTTATAAATGAAAACCTATCAAAGCTTTTCGGCAAGAACAATTCCTGTTGTAAGAAGTTCCGCTGACCTGGATGAAAGCGAAAAAGAATACCCATATTTAGGTTTATGTCATTTGATTCATGCTTTTTTAAAGCAATTAAATGCTTTGGGAATTCTAGATTCTATAAAAGGATCTTTCATCTGCTAAATATATGGATTACAGAAAGAATGTCTCAATTTACGAAATCGATTTCTAACTTTAGCATGATAGGGCTGTATTTTAGTATTATTAGAAGAAGACGAAACGGTAAGTTTATCCTGGGAATATGTCAGTTTATCCTGTAAAGTTTAAGTTTGATCATCGAAGTCTTTAGATAGAGAGAAGATCTGTTGTTTTTCAATCTCAGATAAATATTTAAACCAAGCCTTGCTCTCCATTTTTTTTTTGAATTTAGATTATCTATTCATTAGAGATACCCTATCATAATATGAAAACGAAGGTATCTACACGGTCATTTGTATGGTACATATTCTAATATATTATTTATATTATTTTTGAATTTT